TTTTGTTTTTCACTAGAAAAGTAAGGGAAATTTTTAGAGATTGTATGGTTTTAAGATACTATACAATCAATCGAAGGGATGAATCCAACTCAAACAACAAAAAAGAAAGATTTCTTTTAAAAAGGGAATTAAGGAAAACGGGATTAAGATTCAAAATACAAGTACAATAAATAAGAAGACAAAAGGATAATTTTTTGATAGATTTTGATTTGGTATCATTTTGGCGGCATGGCCGAGCGGTAAGGCGGGGGACTGCAAATCCTTTTTCCCCAGTTCAAATCCGGGTGTCGCCTAATCACCAAAAGAAAAGAATTGACATATCTTCTTCTGTTTTGCTGATAGAATTTGGGAAATTTTTCCGGCGGAAGCAAACGGAGGAAACTGATAAATCGTGATAGTCCTTCCATTACTAACGGAGTGTCTACGGGCTGGGTTTTGAATTAGATTGGATAGCAGGACGGAAATCAAATTCCGTTTTTAGTTGCGGAAAGGCCAGAAGATACTTTGTATACATATTCATCAAAGTCTTTGAGTACTCTGGCATTCAATCAATATTAATTCGATTGAATGAGTAATTGGCTTTTACTTAAAAATACCTTTTATACCTTATATACTATACCTTTTTTCTTTTTTCGTTAACCCCTAGTCAAGAACAGAACATAATAGGGCGTCCTCCGATTGTTTCATAGAGACAATAAGGGATGGTAAGGATTAGATCAAAACAAAATGGGAAAGAAATAGGGTATGGGTTGGGTAGTGATCTACCTTTCTTCTATTTTTTTAGACTTTTTACTTAACTTAATGAAGGACAACAAAAGAAAGAATAGATTTTAAGTATTTCTACATATTAGTAGCATTTCTTTGATACTTCCAAGGGAAGGAAGGGGGTCTCCGCATATTTTGCTTGTGCTTAATCTTTTCTGATTATACTAGAAATCTTATAAGACCCCTTATAAGTTAGAGTTGGATTTATTGGATTGTTTCATCAACGACGTTAGGTCAGAATTTTTGACTCTGCGCCAGTGATTCCACTATTATTTATTAGTGAACAATAATTCAAGAATTCCTTCATAGATAGGGGACATAATTCACATGGATATAGTAAATCTCGCTTGGGCTGCTTTAATGGTAGTCTTTACATTTTCCCTTTCACTCGTAGTATGGGGAAGAAGTGGACTCTAAAAGTACTACTAATTGTAATTGAGTTTAGGAATTAAACTGTATCAATTTTTTTATAAATCGTTCAGTTCTGAAAAGCTTTTTTTAGTTGAAATTTCATTATTTCAACACTATTTCAATTTAAAATTCAATTTTTAAATTGAAATAGAAATAAAAAAATATCTGCATTTCAAAATTCTCTTGGGTTTTCGTGTAGTAATATAGTTTATGAATAATATATATGAAGAATACTCTTTCAATCAAACAAATATTTCAATTATTTCCGTGTTTGTATTTCGAAAGTAAAAAGAATACAAAGTAAACGAAATACAAATGGTAGTAAATTTATTCCAACTGAATTCTTGATCAATTTTCTATTTCGATGAACCGACTCTTACTAAAATTAGATATGGACCGTGAGGAAGAGTTGCACTTTTTTTATTTTACTTTTTTGTTTCCCTTTATTCAAAGAGAAAATAGTTCTGTTATTACATTATGTAGATACACATTTTCTATCGGAAACAACACAGACATAGTAGTTCTCTAACGAGATACTACACAGACTAAAATATTGTCTTGGGCGAGTCACATATTGCGGACTTCCCGTTTGTTTTAATACTTTGGAAATTTTATTTATGTTGTACTTGTTTTATTGAACTCACTGTTCAAACGTTAAAAGAGGTTTACTAATCCTTTCCCCCCCTTTTTTTTTTTGAAATCCGAAGAAGTTTCCATAGATCATATGTCAACTGATCGATCAATGACTTCTTCGTCGGAATGCTAATAAAAAGATTACCTTATTTTCTTTTATTATACCCATCGAAGAGGCCCTTGATTCTTTTGATCGGGATTCATATTGAAAATAATCAGCAATCCAGGAATTAGAATCGTACAAGTCGCTTTTCAATTATTTCAAATTGATTGAAATCAACACAAATTAAATACAAGACAGATGGATAAAGCAAAGAAATAGAGTTGGGGGGCACTATATACATTATATATAATATGTAATTGATATCGATATATACCAATATATAGGAATATGACGATACTATATGTAGATTAATCTCTATTAAAATTAAATTAACCCGGATTACAATACACCTTATATACACTACAATAACAATAGTAGATAGTATGGTAGAAAGATTCAGATATTTCTTTCTACCATACTATCGTATTTCATAGAATACGGCTAATTCTAGTCTGCCCATTTCATTTAAGACGCGAAATTTGAATCCCTTTCTTCTCTTCAATTATTGATAAGAACTAAAAAGTCAAGTTTAATTCAAATTAATCACCTTGGCTGACTGTTTTTACGTATATTATAAGTAAAAAAGCGGTAGGAACTAGAATAAACAGTGCAGTGGCAATAAATGCGAGAATATTTACTTCCATAATCTCATTGTTTCATTTTTCTTTAATTCGCAATAACTCGGGAGTTAATCCCATAGAGATAATAAATCTTTCGCTTGTAAATTCAATGGGATGAATTACATCTTGATGATATCGAATCGGATCAATATCATGAATAACAATATCTACACTATCAAATCAACTCATCGTCAAGAATTGAATAGTATAACATAGGAAGATCTTTTATCCATACCGAACTCCAAATTTTATTCCTGATCCAACCAATAATAATAATTCCTTTTTTTTATTTAGCATTCTTTTTCATTCTTTCTTTTCTATCACCTACCGCCCTCTTTGTACAACCATCTGATGAAGTATCATTGAACCACCCTTACACTTAACATTGATTCTAAACAACCCCCAACAAACAATAGAAGCTAAATAAAAATAAGGAAGAAGTTCGAAACTTCTTTTTTTACTGATCTAATCTAATCTTCTTGGAAAACAAAAGAAGGATGATAAAGACGAGTACAAGTTTTGGTATAAAAAATCTAATATTCCATCAAATTAACTATGAAATTTATTTATTTTTAGCTAAAAATAAATAAAGTTTGTTCTTTCAAGGAAACCCCTTAATAAAAAAATTGCACCCCCCTAATAAAAAAGCGATCCCTGAAAGTATTCTATTACAATAACTATGTTAAAGTTATTTTATATCGTGCAAATTCCATTTATATATGTACTTCCGGGAAACATACAGTACTCTACTCTATTCGACAGATCAGGAGTAATTGAAAAAGCCATACCCAGTACAGTATGGTATCTCTTGGAATCCTGAATCTGATGCTACCAATAATTGTCCTAATCCACATATGTCTATCTCCCATCAATCGAATCAGTACTAGTCAAAGAAATGGAAATTCCCCCATTGCTGATAAATGTGAAATAAAAAAGAAAAAAAAAAAATAAAGAAGAGGATTGCCGTTGGGAATGAAATTCTACTTACTTTCTTTCACAAAAAAGCTTTCACAAAAAATAGAGAGCGGAATTAATATATTTTTTTATTGGATACGTCGGGACTGACGGGGCTCGAACCCGCAGCTTCCGCCTTGACAGGGCGGTGCTCTGACCAATTGAACTACAATCCCAAGTAAATACCATAATAAAATAAAGTATTATGTATACATATTTTTATGATTTTATTCTAACCCTTTCAATTTTGAATTTAGATTCAAATTGGCGTGTTGTAACAGAGCCATGAGTGATATATTGATACCCATATGGGTATGCGCTTTAATGAGAACGACCTGGATTACTAGTAATCCTTTCGTTATTGCCAAATAAATGGGATAATTACTCTGTCAATGAAAAAGGGTTTTTTCTTTACCCCTTTCCTTAGATTTTATTTTATACTTACAGATCCTAATTTGTTGGAAAAATAGAGTAAATAAACAGTGCTATAGATATATCAGAGAAGAAAAATTCTCTTCCGTATTGGGGGATCGGGCATTTCTGGAGAGCACAAAAGGGGTTATATGATACCATTTCGTGGTAGATCGGCGAATTTTTGGGCCGAGCTGGATTTGAACCAGCGTAGACATATTGCCAACGAATTTACAGTCCGTCCCCATTAACCGCTCGGGCATCGACCCAGGTCCAGGCTTATTGATAATCCATGATCAACTTCCTTTCGTAGTACCCTACCCCCAGGGGAAGTCGAATCCCCGCTGCCTCCTTGAAAGAGAGATGTCCTGAACCACTAGACGATGGGGGCATACCATACTTGCAGGATCGCCATCATACTATGCTCATAGTATGAACAGTTTTTTTAAATTGTCAATAGAATGGGATGGTATGACTCGATACGGAGGATCTTTCCATCTTTCACGATTCTATAGCATTTTTTTCGCCAATAATTTAGTTCATAATTTAGTTCCGAGACTGCGCCAAATTTCTTTCAAATTTCTTTATCAATCATTCAATGAAATATCTGTTAAATTAGTGGGTACATGTATGAATCAAATGAATTTCGTTATGATGTCAATTAGGATCGGAAACAATTCATTGTATTGCTATTTATCAAATCCAATACCAATAAACCGTTTTATTTTACCTATATTCACTAGTATATCCTCCCCGGTAATTTTATTTACCGGACAAGTCAAATTTGTCTTTTCTGAACGAACTGTTATACGTATAAGATATAGTCTTATATGTACATATATTATAATAAGTATATATACTCATAGTGGCTGGTAACTTTATTCAGGAATTGAATCAAACAAGCCCTTTTAACTCAGTGGTAGAGTAACGCCATGGTAAGGCGTAAGTCATCGGTTCAAATCCGATAAGGGGCTTTGATTTTTTCATAAATCAAAAAACTCCGGAGGTAGTATTCCTATTTGAAGTACGAATAAAGTTATTGTGAATATTTCGAATAAAAAAGTAACAAATTGTATAATTGAATATACGTATAATTTAATATC